CAAGAAGTTCCTTGCCTTACTAAGCTTTCAGTAAAGTAATCCCTTGTTACCGCTCCGTGGGGGAGTGATTGAAGCGATTGGGACAAGAGAGAGCAGAGTGATTTTGCCTGCGCAATACGGATCTGTAAAATTTCGGATTAGGGAAGTCTGGTTTGCGAGCTTGCCTCTCTCTGCTTTTGCCTCTCTGCGCTTTGTAGGCTTTAGAGAACAAGTCCCTCTTGCGCCGGTATTCGCTGCCATCAAATCATAGTAAGTCGGCTATCTTACTGTGAAAGGCAACTCCTAGCTCTAAGAACCTCTTGAAGAGCAGAAAGCTAGAATTCAAGTGAAGGGGGCTTCAATAGCTTTGGCTGTGAAAACTCTTGGTCTTGGAGCATCAGTGTCATCAGTTCACCGGCAGGACAAATAACTACTAGGTTTGTGCAAGAAAATCTTCTTGCGTGACGGGGGGGGAAGCCTTCGTTTAAGTTGCGGGTTTGATTCGTTCCTTGTGAGCGTTAGTGAGTGGGGAATTGTAAGCTTTGAGCTTCAACAGGTTATACTTTTACATTAGCTTAGCAAACAAAGGGCGACCAGAAAAAAAGGCTTTCCTTCCTTTTTTCCCTTTGACATATATCCCAAGTACTTCTAAATAGAACTAGTGCCAAAGGTCAGTCAATTACTTTATAAAAGAGATGCTATTGCGCCTCCTGCGTTGCCATCTTCACGAACGAGACTGAACCATTTTACATTGTCCGAGCCGGAGGAGAGTCAAGCTCTACCCGAAACAGAACCCAGGCGGTTAAGCGGCATAGCGAGCTTCGGTCATGCGGTTTTTTGTTCATGTTCCCGTATCCTCGGGCGCCGGTGGGTAGAAATTCTCGGGATCTTTCTTCTCCTGACTGGACCATCCGATCAGTGCACCTATTTGATTTGAAAAGGGTGTTTTATTTTAGGGCACCTAAGGCAGCGGTTTTGCACATGCCTACCTATATTAAAGTCAAAAGTACATGCCACCACCAACCGCACTTAGGTTCTAAATCTAAGGTGACGTTGACCAAATAAAGTTCTTCGTCGTCTGACACCGCCAACCGGGAAGTAGAGGGAATCTAAGGCAGTTCACTCACTCGCTTAGCGCTTGTACTAAGGCATCTTTCCTAAGGTAGCTTGTTTCTTTCCTACAAGTTTCACTAGTTCCTGTTTATTCAATATATTATATATATATTAATATATTACCAATATAGCTAGAAATATAAAAAAAATCTCGTTTAGCGTTTCTTCATTCAACAGAATAGAAGACCAATTTCCTTGCAAATATGAAAAACTACCGCCCATAAGGATCATACTTTATTGGTGGGTTATACCCCGAGGGGACTTCCTTCTTTACTTTTCCTCTTCATCTTACGCCCCTGTGCACATAAAAATGTCTTTTCCTAAGGCAATATCAAGGAGAATTATAAGTAGTAAGTGGAGTGAATAATGCGCGATAGCTGTTATTTAAGCAAGGCAGTTTATCGAAACGGAATTGCGTGGCTCTACAAACAAATTAGAGTTTTTCTTTGAATGCGTTTCGCTCCGCCTTTATCATAAGGAAGTTTACTCCGCGAACTATAGAAATTCTAGCCCCTTACGTGTGTAGGGGGCCGGCAGGCCGGGTGCACTACTGGGATAGTTTACTCACTCGACTGAAAGGAAAAAGCTTCCTTCGCTCCTACTGGTACGATTTCTGTGCCTTAGCTCGTAGTTGTGTTAGCTGTAGTGCTGTCATAGACTGGAACAGAGCTGCCGCACCTCCTACATCTTTGTGTGGTACACGAGTCTAGCTGACCCTGAAAGGGCATTTATTGATGTTGCTCAAATTAAAGTTTTGCTTCTCCATACAAAGCGGACGGGTTTCATGCAAGTTGCACGATTGAAATGGGCGGCTAGGAAGGAAAAAGTCATGTAGGCCAAAAATCCCGAGAAAGATAGATAACAGGAGGAATGCTTACCGATTAGTAGATTAGAAGCATAGTCCTTAGCTTTTAGAAGCTAGGCAAGTCAACTGATTGACCTAACCCTTCTCTTCTTCCCTCCGATTTCGATCTCCTCTCTTCGTCTTCTTGATAGAAAGAGTCATTACTATAACTGAAATACATTGATGATGGTGACTCCGCATTTAAGAAAGCAGCTTACGGAAGAGAGAATCGTCCGCTTTCGGTTAGTGGCGGCTGATTACCAGTGTGACCCCTCTATCTCTGAGGTGCGGTTAGGTGGATCGGGTCGGCTTGGCCTCTGTAACGAATCTAGCCACTTCTCTCAGCCTCTTCTTCTAGGACGCTCCGCGAGGGTTACCCTTACATGTCATCTTCCCGGAGCAGTCGTAAGAGTATGCGTTCTTTCTTTATTCATACATTTCTTTCTAGATGCTTTGAATAGTAAGGAAGTCAGTCAACTGGAAGTCGCTTGATATAATTGTAGTCTTCGCTTGTTAAGCATATAGCTAGTCTTCTTTCTGAGCGAATGCTTACCTCAGGGCATCTCGTATAAGTCCTATGGTGATAAAGCTATTCGTGTGAAAGAAAGAAAGACGTGCATGGATGAAATTTCCATGAGGAAGAATCCACGGGGTGGCATTAAGTAGTATGTCAATTGAAGGGCTTTCTTCAGAAAGGCAGTTTTCACTGTTAATCTTATCTTTGGAAGACCCCAATACCTGTAGAAAAAGGCCCTCTCGGAAAGACCAGACCCTGAACGCAAGGGAAGTGGTTGTTCCTTTCGGAGGTAGAAATCATGCACTCTTGATGACAAGAAGTAGACAAAAAACAGTTATAAGGGTAGAAGAAGTGTGGCACCGAAGGAGCCGGAGGATGCATACCATTTCAGATTCAGTAAAAACACTAAAAAGTCGGGCACTAAAGGAACACAAAAAATGTGAGTTTCAAGAGCCGAATTAACCATTTCGGATGCAAATGACCCAGGTGACACATGACCTCAAACATGAGGCATAGGGGCCACCTATCCGTTGCCGACTTTAAGTCAAAACAATGGCAACACGTTTGACCAATCGGGCAAGGGTGCCTCTTAAACGTACCATCGGTCGGTAATTTACGTAAGACAGCCATTAGCCAGTCATGTACTGGTTTAAGTAAGCGCTGGTTTACAAAATTTCCATGGACTGTGTTTTGGTTGATACCGTCTTCCATCCAAGTTGGCTCCCAAGGGATCCCTTGATTAAGGGGAATATATTGGTGCCAAGGCGCGTAGCGTCGAAACAGTTCTTTAAGGGAACACACCCGTGAATATGTTCGACCTACGTCGATAACAGGTTGGTAAAAATTAAAAAATGTACTCTTATCGCCTGTAACACTATTCGATACAGTGATAAAAAGGAGAAGTACATCCTAACAATTTCATCAGCCTTAATCGTCTCCACGTCTAATCGCCTTTCTTCGATGAAAGGGTTGAATTATACCGGAGAAGCCCACGACGAGTGAGGGATACAGGGACTGGTAAAAGAGAGGCTTTCTGATAATCACTACCATAGGCGGGATGATGAACACTGCTTAAGATAGAGCGCAGTGGTCAAGAATCATCCACCTTTCCTTTCCTAACCATCCGGACAACCTCACAAGCAAACAGGTGTCTGGCAATACACCGTTCCTTAGCGAGACCATCGAAGAGGCTGAGTTGTATATAAGGATACCCATTATATTCCGAGAGCTTTCTAAAAATCTCTGCGGGTGACCAATCTAATCAATACATCAGTCCATTCCCTAATGATAAAGTACACTTCTGAAATACAACTTAGCTCTCGTCCTGAATCAAGCCAGGTCTTTGCTATCTTGTCTTGAATTGCATCTGTCTCAGAAATTTGATTCATTTATAAGTTTTTCCAGGATAAAGTCCACCTCCCCCTATCTACGACTTTTCTTTTGGGAGGCGAAAGGCGAAGCTTTACGAATTCTCAATACATGGGGAAAAAGAAAGAGAGTTGTTTCGCTTGTGTAACGAGTCCTAACTGCTAGCAGTCGACTCGTGCCTAAAGCATGAAATATCACATTTTAATTCTGCTTTTTCAGTAAGCGAATGGTCTCCGGGAGAGAGGAAAGCGGAACTTTAGATGGCAGTGGGTTTGGGTGAGGCAGCAAAGTCATCGTAGTAGTTGCTAGCCCCGTGAAGTTTCGAAAGGACTTTATTTCTTTGGTTATAGAATCAATTGATTGAGCCGATGTGACTAGGGCCAGGACGATCGGATGGCCATTCCGAAGTGATCTATTATATTAATATATAATATATGGATCTTGCCGGATAAGAATAGATCCCGAATAACTGATCTTGCATAACAACCAATTCGCCCCTTTCCCTATCCATTGGTCAAGCCGCTTCGTCCCTCCTCATACTCGTAAGTTTCGACGCAATGAGGATTTCTCTCGTTCGGAGGGGCCCCCGCGGTCGTATGGTAGGTTGAATCTTATTAAAGCTGTTTGTCCTTCTGTTTCTTTGTCTGTCTCTGCCTCGCTCAACCATATGGGGAGGTTCTGAAAGAAAGGTGTCATCATCGAAACGAAGTGCAATTTACCAGGAATTCCGCAATCATGTTTTCACTAGGCTGGCTCTCTTCTCCTTTTTCAAGGAAATCCATCTTCCTGCGCTTTTGAATACAAAACTGGTACACATTGGATGTACAGGCTGCCATTCAAGGGTCAATGCTCGGCTTCCGCTCCAACAACTTCACGGTCAACTTCCTGCGGTTGGGACTTTTCGCTTCCTTTGAGTCGGCTTGTCCGTTCTGTAGAGGTTTGTTTTCCCAAGGCGAGCTTTACTTTACGACGAGAGCGGCACGGAAGGGCTTTGGTCAATGGATGGATTTCATAGAAGGCCAGAAGGCCAAGAAAACAGTACAGCAGGCCCAAAAGCCCAAAGCAACAGGACAAGGATCTCGTGGACAGGCCCACAAGAACCAATAAGCAGTAAATAAACAGAGGCATAACTACTGAACCGTGCCGATACAAACAAGGTCGCTCAGAGAGAAAACCCCC